GTTCATGTAGCTTAACTACTAAAGCAAAGCACTGAAAATGCTTAGATGAGTTGTCATGACTCCATAAACACTTAAAGGTTTGGTCCCAGCCTTCCTATTAGTTGTTAGCAAAATTACACATGCAAGTATCCGCACCCCTGTGAGAATACCCTCGCAAATCACCCATGATTAAAAGGAGTAGGTATCAAGCACACTCTAATTGAGTAGCTTATAACACCTTGCTTAGCCACACCCCCACGGGTAACAGCAGTGATAAAAATTAAGCAATAAACGAAAGTTTGACTAAGTTATGCTAACATAGGGTTGGTAAATTTCGTGCCAGCCACCGCGGTCACACGATTAACCCAAATTAATAGGCAACGGCGTAAAGCGTGTTAAAGAGAGCTATACCCACACAAATAAAGACAAAGTTTAACTAGGCTGTAGAAAGCAATAGTTAAAGCTAAGATACACTACGAAAGTGACTTTATTACAGCTGATTACACGATAGCTAAGATCCAAACTGGGATTAGATACCCCACTATGCTTAGCCCTAAACTTAGGTATTTAACCTAACAAAAATACCCGCCAGAGAACTACTAGCAATAGCTTAAAACTCAAAGGACTTGGCGGTGCTTTATATCCCTCTAGAGGAGCCTGTTCTGTAATCGATAAACCCCGATAAACCTCACCACCCCTTGCTAATTCAGCTTATATACCGCCATCTTCAGCGAACCCTAAAAAGGCACAATAGTAAGCAAAAGCATAAGACATAAAAACGTTAGGTCAAGGTGGTAACTAAAGGAGGTAGCTTATGAGGTGGGAAGAAATGGGCTACATTTTCTATTAATTAGAACATTCACGAAAGTTATTATGAAACTTGTAACTAAAGGAGGATTTAGTAGTAAGTTGAGAATAGAGTGCTCAACTGAATCAGGCCATGAAGCACGCACACACCGCCCGTCACCCTCTTCAAGTACCCTAGACTATATTAATATATAATTACAAGTCCCCCAGTATTAGAAGAGATAAGTCGTAACAAGGTAAGCATACTGGAAAGTGTGCTTGGACGAATCAAAGTGTAGCTTAAATAAAGCATCTGGTTTACACTCAGAAGATTTCATTACAAATGACCACTTTGAACCAAAGCTAGCCCAAACAATAAATTGATTATCCAAATATTAAATTACCTAAAACTAAAACATTCATCTACTAAAGTATAGGAGATAGAAATTTTAATTTGGCGCTATAGAGAAAGTACCGCAAGGGAACGAGTGAAAGAAATAATTAAAAGTATTAAACAGCAAAGATTACCCCTTGTACCTTTTGCATAATGATTTAACTAGAAAAACTTTAGCAAAGAGACCTTAAGTTAAATACCCCGAAACCAGACGAGCTATCCATGAACAGCCTAAAAAGAGCAAACTCGTCTATGTAGCAAAATAGTGAGAAGATTTATGGATAGAGGTGAAAAGCCTACCGAGCCTGGTGATAGCTGGTTGTCCAGATAAGAATTTTAGTTCAACTTTAAATTTACTACAAAAACATACAATTATACCGTAAATTTAATTGTTAATCTAAAGGGGTACAGCCCTTTAGACCAAGGATACAACCTTAATTAGAGAGTAAGAATACTAATAACCATAGTTGGCTTAAAAGCAGCCATCAATTAAGAAAGCGTTCAAGCTCAACAACAACCAATTCCTTAATCCAACGATTAAATACTAACTCCTAATTTACCACTGGACTAATCTATTAATCAATAGAAGAAATACTGTTAATATGAGTAACAAGATTTATATCTCCTAGCATAAGCTTATGTCAGACCAAATAATAACTGATAGTTAACAGCCAAATAAATATAATCCTACATAAACCATTTATTAACCCACTGTTAATCCAACACAGGTATGCATAAAGGAAAGATTAAAAGAAATAAAAGGAACTCGGCAAACACAAACCCCGCCTGTTTACCAAAAACATCACCTCTAGCATTACTAGTATTAGAGGCACTGCCTGCCCAGTGACAACTGTTTAACGGCCGCGGTATCCTGACCGTGCAAAGGTAGCATAATCATTTGTTCTTTAAATAAGGACTTGTATGAATGGCCACACGAGGGTTTAACTGTCTCTTATTTCTAATCAGTGAAATTGACCTTTCCGTGAAGAGGCGGAAATACTCCAATAAGACGAGAAGACCCTATGGAGCTTTAATTAACCTAACCCAACAGAACAACACTTAACTCCGCCAAGGACTAACATATATTCTAACTGGGTTATAAATTTCGGTTGGGGTGACCTCGGAGCACAAAACAACCTCCGAGAACTATCTACTAAGACTGACAAGTCAAAGTAAATCTTCACAAATTGATCCAGTCTCACTGATCAACGGAACAAGTTACCCTAGGGATAACAGCGCAATCCTATTCTAGAGTCCCTATCGACAATAGGGTTTACGACCTCGATGTTGGATCAGGACATCCTAATGGTGCAGCAGCTATTAATGGTTCGTTTGTTCAACGATTAAAGTCCTACGTGATCTGAGTTCAGACCGGAGTAATCCAGGTCGGTTTCTATCTATTAAATATTTTTCCCAGTACGAAAGGACAAGAAAAATAGGGCCTACTCTCAATGAGCGCCCTCAAGTAAATAAATGATATTATCTTAATTTAATTAACTTATTACTACGCCCCCTTAGACCAAGGTTTCGTTAGAGTGGCAGAGCCCGGTAATTGCGTAAAACTTAAACCTTTATAACCAGAGGTTCAATTCCTCTCTCTAACAATATGTTTATAATTAATCTCCTAACATTAATTGTTCCAGTACTCCTTGCTGTAGCATTCCTAACCCTAATCGAACGAAAGGTTCTTGGGTATATACAACTACGAAAGGGCCCAAACATCGTAGGACCATACGGCCTCCTCCAACCCATTGCCGATGCCGTCAAACTATTCATTAAAGAACCCCTACGCCCCCTAACTTCATCCGTCTCAATATTTATCATAGCACCAATCCTAGCCCTAACCCTAGCCTTAACTATATGAATTCCCCTACCAATACCATATCCACTAATCAACATAAATCTAGGTGTCTTATTCATACTAGCCGTGTCTAGCCTATCAGTCTACTCCATCCTATGATCAGGCTGAGCATCAAATTCAAAATACGCTCTAATCGGAGCCCTACGAGCCGTGGCCCAAACTATTTCATACGAAGTCACCCTAGCCATTATCTTATTATCGATCCTACTAATAAATGGTTCATATACCCTAAGTACCCTTATCGTTACCCAAGAGTACACATGACTCCTAATATCCACATGACCATTAGCCATAATATGATTTATCTCTACCCTTGCAGAAACAAACCGAGCTCCATTTGACTTAACCGAAGGAGAATCAGAGCTAGTCTCAGGCTTCAATGTCGAATACGCTGCAGGACCATTCGCATTATTTTTCTTAGCAGAATACGCTAACATTATTATAATAAACATCCTAACAACAATTCTATTTCTAGGGGCATTTCATTCCATTAACTTTCCAGAACTATATTCCATTAATTTCACAATTAAAGCCCTACTTTTAACCATCTCCTTCCTATGAGTCCGAGCATCATACCCTCGATTCCGATATGATCAACTAATACACCTTCTATGAAAAAATTTCCTACCCCTCACACTAGCATTATGTATATGACACGTATCATTGCCAATCTTCACATCAAGCATCCCGCCCCAAACATAAGAAATATGTCTGACAAAAGAGTTACTTTGATAGAGTAAATAATAGAGGTTTAAGCCCTCTTATTTCTAGAATGATAGGAATCGAACCTAATCTTGAGAAATCAAAACTCTCCGTGCTACCATATTACACTATATTCTAAGTAAGGTAAGCTAAATTAAGCTATTGGGCCCATACCCCGAAAATGTCGGTTAATACCTTCCCTTGCTGATAAACCCTATAATCTTAAGCATTATTCTATTTACCATTATAACAGGCACCATAATTGTACTCATAAGTTCACACTGATTCATAATCTGAATTGGTTTTGAAATAAACATGCTAGCAATTATTCCAATACTAATAAAAAACTACAGCCCACGCTCAATAGAAGCCTCCACTAAATATTTTATAACCCAAGCAACCGCATCAATGATTCTCATACTAGCAATCATCATAAACTTAATGTACTCAGGCCAATGAACTATTACTAACATCACAAACCCTACAGCATCTGTCCTAATAACAATAGCCTTAGTAATAAAATTAGGACTCTCCCCATTCCACTTTTGAGTACCAGAAGTCACACAAGGAATTTCACTAGCATCTGGTATGATCTTACTAACATGACAAAAAATCGCCCCCTTATCAGTCCTTTACCAGACCTTTTCCTCTATTAATTTAGATATACTACTCTCCATATCTCTCCTTTCAATTATGGTAGGAGGCTGAGGTGGACTTAACCAAACACAATTACGAAAAATTATAGCATACTCTTCCATCGCTCATATAGGATGAATAACAGCCATCATAATTTATGAACCCACAATTATGTTATTAAACCTACTCGTGTACATTACAATAACAATCTCCACCTTTACATTATTCATCTTCTCCTCCTCAACCACCACCTTATCACTGTCCCACACATGAAACAAAATACCACTTATCGCGACACTTATCCTAACCATTATATTATCTCTAGGAGGACTCCCCCCACTCACAGGTTTCCTGCCCAAATGAATTATTATTCAAGAACTTACAAAAAACAACAGCATCATTCTCCCTACAACAATAGCAATTCTCTCACTACTAAATCTATTCTTCTATATGCGACTGTCATATTCAACTTCCCTTACTATATTCCCAACAACAAATAATAATAAAATAAAATGACAATTCGAGAATACAAAACAGATCCCCTTTATAGCACCACTAATCACAATCTCAACATTAACACTACCACTGGCACCAATCCTAATTACACTAAACTAGAAATTTAGGTTAAAATAGACCGAGGGCCTTCAAAGCCCTAAGTAAGTATAATTTACTTAATTTCTGCTTTTCTAAGGATTGCAAGACTCTATCCTACATCAATTGAATGCAAATCAACCACTTTGATTAAGCTAAATCCTTACCTAGATTGGTGGGCTTCCATCCCACGAAATTTTAGTTAACAGCTAAATACCCTAAACAACTGGCTTCAATCTACTTCTCCCGCCTCGAAAAAAAAAAAGGCGGGAGAAGCCCCGGCAGAATTGAAGCTGCTTCTTTGAATTTGCAATTCAATATGATAATTCACTACAGGGCTATGGTAAAAAGAGATATTATCTCTGTCTTTAGATTTACAGTCTAATGCTTATCCTCAGCCATTTTACCTATGTTCGTAACCCGTTGATTATTTTCTACCAACCACAAAGACATCGGAACTTTATATATAGTATTTGGGGCCTGAGCCGGAATAGTAGGGACAGCCCTGAGTATTTTAATTCGTGCTGAATTAGGTCAACCAGGCGCCCTACTAGGTGATGATCAGATCTATAACGTTATTGTAACTGCCCACGCATTCGTTATAATTTTCTTTATAGTAATACCAATCATGCTCGGAGGATTTGGAAACTGGCTTATCCCTTTAATGATTGGCGCACCAGATATAGCATTCCCACGAATAAACAATATAAGCTTCTGACTACTCCCACCATCATTTCTCCTACTACTAGCCTCATCCACCGTTGAAGCAGGAGCAGGTACTGGCTGAACTGTCTATCCCCCATTGGCCGGTAATCTAGCCCATGCAGGAGCATCTGTTGATTTAGCAATCTTCTCTCTCCACTTAGCAGGTGTCTCATCCATTCTAGGATCAATTAATTTTATTACCACAATTATTAATATGAAGCCCCCTGCTATATCTCAATACCAGACACCATTATTCGTGTGATCAGTCCTAATTACAGCAGTACTTCTACTTCTCTCACTTCCAGTTCTCGCAGCTGGTATTACCATACTTTTAACAGATCGCAATCTTAACACTACTTTCTTTGACCCTGCCGGAGGTGGAGACCCAATTCTTTATCAACATCTCTTCTGATTCTTTGGACACCCTGAAGTTTATATTCTCATCCTCCCAGGCTTTGGATTAATTTCACACATTGTCACCTATTATTCAGGTAAAAAAGAACCATTTGGTTATATGGGCATAGTCTGAGCTATAATATCCATTGGTTTCCTTGGTTTCATCGTTTGAGCCCACCACATATTCACAGTTGGCCTTGATGTAGACACCCGAGCATACTTTACATCTGCAACTATAATTATCGCTATTCCAACAGGAGTTAAAGTTTTCAGTTGACTAGCTACCCTACACGGAGGTAATATTAAATGATCTCCTGCTATACTATGAGCGCTAGGCTTTATTTTCCTATTCACGGTAGGGGGTCTAACAGGAATTGTATTAGCTAATTCATCATTAGACATTGTACTTCATGATACCTATTACGTAGTAGCCCACTTCCACTATGTACTATCTATAGGAGCTGTATTTGCAATCATTGCAGGATTTGTGCACTGATTCCCACTATTCACAGGATATACATTAAGCTCTACTTGGGCTAAAATTCACTTCGCAATTATATTCGTAGGCGTAAATATAACTTTCTTCCCTCAACATTTTCTTGGTTTATCAGGAATGCCTCGACGTTATTCCGATTATCCAGACGCCTACACAACATGAAATACAGTCTCATCTATAGGGTCATTCATTTCACTTACAGCTGTTGTAGTAATGGTATTTATAATCTGAGAAGCTTTCGCATCAAAACGAGAAGTAACATCAGTTGAATTAACAACTACAAACATTGAATGACTTTACGGATGTCCTCCACCATATCACACATTCGAAGAGCCTGTATACGTAAACTCTAAATAATTAAGAAAGGAAGGAATCGAACCCCCTAAAATTGGTTTCAAGCCAACCCCATAACCATTATGACTTTCTCAATAATGAGGTATTAGTAAAACATTACATAACTTTGTCAAAGTTAAGTTACAAGTGAAAAGCTTGTATACCTTTATGGCATACCCTTTTCAAATAGGCCTTCAGGACGCAACATCACCTATTATGGAAGAACTAATAAACTTTCATGATCATGCACTTATAATCGTTTTCCTAATTAGTACCCTAGTATTATATATTATCTCCTCAATACTAACTACAAAACTAACACACACCAACACAATAGACGCTCAAGCAGTAGAAACAATTTGAACCATCCTGCCTGCCATCATCTTAATCCTAATCGCACTCCCATCTCTACGAATCTTATATATAATAGACGAAATCAACAACCCTACTCTCACCGTTAAAACAGTAGGCCACCAATGATACTGAAGCTATGAATATACCGATTACGACGAACTAAACTTCGACTCATATATAATTCCAACTACTGACCTAAAACCTGGAGATCTCCGACTACTAGAAGTAGATAATCGAGCAGTCCTACCAATAGAGATAACTGTTCGAGTTCTAATTACATCAGAAGACGTCCTTCACTCTTGAGCAGTTCCATCGTTGGGGTTAAAAACCGACGCTATCCCCGGGCGCCTAAACCAAACAACCCTTCTAGCCACCCGACCTGGGTTATACTACGGCCAATGCTCTGAAATCTGCGGCTCTAATCATAGCTTCATACCCATCGTTCTTGAACTAGTCCCTCTAAAAGTGTTTGAAAAATGATCTTCCTCTATACTATAATTTCATTGAGAAGCTACTGTAGCGTTAACCTTTTAAGTTAAAGATCGAGAGTATCAACCCTCTCCTTAATGATATGCCACAACTTGATACTTCAACATGATTTATCACTATTGTCTCAATAATTATAACCTTATTTATCGTATTTCAATTAAAAATTTCAAAATACCTTTACCCTATGAACCCAGAACTAAAATCGCTTAAAGCCCTTAAACATAATAGCCCCTGAGAAACAAAATGAACGAAAATTTATTCGCCTCTTTCGCTACCCCAACAATAATGGGTCTCCCTATTGTCGTCCTAATTATTCTATTCCCCAGCATTATATTCCCAGCCCCCAACCGATTAATTAATAACCGATTAGTCTCTCTTCAACAATGACTAATTCAGCTAACCTCAAAACAAATAATAGCAATTCACAATCAAAAAGGACAAACATGGACTCTCATACTAATATCACTAATTCTATTCATTGGCTCTACTAACCTACTAGGTCTTCTACCACATTCTTTTACACCAACAACACAACTTTCAATAAATTTAGGGATGGCTATCCCTCTATGAGCTGGAACAGTCATTACAGGGTTCCGGTACAAAACAAAAGCATCTTTAGCCCACTTCCTACCCCAAGGTACCCCACTACCACTGATCCCAATACTTATTATCATCGAGACTATCAGTCTATTTATTCAACCAATAGCATTAGCTGTACGGTTAACTGCAAATATTACAGCTGGCCACCTATTAATCCACCTAATTGGAGGCGCAACTCTAGTTCTAATAAGCATTAGCCCAATTACAGCATTTATTACTTTCATTATTTTAGTAATGCTTACAGTACTTGAATTTGCCGTAGCGTTAATTCAAGCTTATGTCTTTACCCTCTTAGTAAGCCTCTATCTGCACGATAATACCTAATGACCCACCAAACCCACGCATACCATATAGTAAACCCTAGTCCCTGACCACTAACAGGAGCACTATCAGCTCTATTATTGACCTCAGGCTTAGTCATATGATTCCACTTCAACTCAATAATTTTAATATCCATTGGCCTATTAGCCAATACTCTAACGATATACCAATGATGACGAGATGTTGTTCGTGAAGGAACCTTTCAAGGCCACCACACCCCTATCGTACAAAAAGGCCTCCGATATGGCATAATTCTTTTTATCATTTCTGAAGTCTTTTTCTTTGCAGGCTTCTTCTGAGCCTTTTACCACTCCAGCCTAGCCCCAACCCATGAACTAGGTGGCTATTGGCCACCCGCAGGAATCAACCCACTAAACCCACTAGAAGTTCCTTTACTTAATACATCCGTTTTATTAGCCTCCGGAGTATCTATTACATGAGCCCATCACAGCCTTATAGAAGGAAATCGCAAACACATAATTCAAGCCCTATTCATTACAATTGCACTCGGTGTCTACTTTACATTCCTCCAAGCAGCCGAATATTATGAAGCACCCTTCACTATTTCAGATGGAATTTATGGATCAACATTCTTTATAGCAACAGGCTTCCACGGTTTCCACGTAGTCGTTGGCTCAACATTTCTTATAGTGTGCTTCCTCCGACAACTTAAATATCACTTTACATCAAAACACCACTTTGGATTCGAAGCAGCTGCATGATATTGACACTTTGTTGATGTAGTATGACTATTCCTTTATGTATCAATCTACTGATGAGGCTCATATTTTTCTAGTATCAACCAATACAACTGACTTCAAATCAGCCAATCTCAGTATAACTCTGAGGAAAAATAATTAACTTCTGGATAGCCCTGATCATCTACTACCTATTCTCGTTCTAAACGAGAAATTCCGCTCCCCGTATTCGGCCTAATCAATATGTTGCTACCACTACTCACTTAAACTCTACTTATATTCTTCTAGTATTAACTAGTACAACTGACTTCCAATCAGTTAGTCTCAGAATAAATCTGAGGAAGAATAATTAATATATTAATAGCACTTATCGTCAACACACTCCTGGCTTCAATCCTAGTACTAATCGCATTCTGACTCCCCCAACTAAATGTCTACGCAGAAAAAGCAAGTCCCTATGAATGCGGTTTTGACCCCATAGGATCCGCGCGCCTGCCTTTCTCTATAAAATTCTTTTTGGTAGCTATCACATTCCTATTATTTGACCTAGAAATCGCCTTACTCTTACCCCTCCCATGAGCATCCCAAACAGAACAACTTAACATTATAATTACCACATCCTTAGCACTCATCACACTCCTAGCAATGAGCCTAGCCTATGAATGAATCCAAAAAGGCCTTGAATGGACTGAATATAGTAATTAGTTTAACCCAAAACAAATGATTTCGACTCATTAGATTGTGATCTATTTCACAATTACTAAATGTCTTTAGTCCACATAAATATTGCACTGGCATTCACAGTAGCACTCCTAGGATTATTAATGTACCGTTCACACTTAATATCATCCTTACTATGCTTAGAAGGAATGATACTCACATTATTCATTATAGGTACTATCATAATCCTTAATACACACTTCACGCTAGCAAATATATTACCGATTATCCTCTTAGTATTTGCCGCTTGCGAAGCAGCTGTAGGTCTGTCTCTCCTAGTAATAGTATCCAACACATACGGAGTTGACTACGTACAAAACCTGAACCTCCTTCAATGTTAAAAATTATTTTACCCACTATTATACTAATTCCCCTCACCTGATTATCCAACAAAAAAGTTATATGAATTAATACAACTATTTATGGGATGCTAATTTGCCTAACGACACTTCCTCTATTTAATCAACCTAGCAACAATGATATTTACTTTTCTCCAACTTTCTTCTCCGATTCCCTATCCACACCACTCTTAGCACTGACAACATGACTACTTCCACTAATACTCATAGCAAGCCAATATCATCTGATAAACGAGACAGAGACACGTAAAAAACTCTATATCTCTATGCTAATCCTACTTCAAATCTTCCTAATCATAACCTTCTCCGCTACAGAATTGATTTTATTCTATATCCTATTTGAGGCTACCTTAGTACCTACCTTAATCATTATCACCCGATGAGGTAACCAAACAGAACGGCTAAACGCCGGACTTTATTTTTTATTCTACACACTAGTTGGGTCTCTTCCACTATTAGTCGCATTAATTTACATTCAAAACCTATCTGGAACACTAAACTTTACAATTACCCAGCTAGGAACCTATAACATTTTAAACTCGTGGTCAAATAATTTCCTATGACTAGCATGCATGATAGCATTCTTAGTAAAAATACCACTGTATGGCCTACACCTCTGACTTCCTAAAGCGCATGTTGAAGCACCCATTGCTGGATCAATAGTCCTAGCGGCTATTTTACTAAAACTAGGGGGCTATGGTATGATACGAATCACCGTAATACTAAACCCAATTACAGACACGATAGCCTACCCCTTCCTACTTCTATCCTTATGGGGCATAATCATAACAAGCTCCATCTGTCTTCGGCAGACAGACCTTAAATCACTCATCGCCTATTCTTCCGTCAGCCACATAGCCCTCGTAATTGTAGCTATCCTAATCCAAACACCATGAAGTTATATAGGCGCAACAGCCCTAATAATCGCCCACGGACTTACATCATCCATATTATTCTGTCTAGCTAACACAAACTATGAACGAATCCACAGTCGAACTATGATCTTAGCCCGAGGGCTTCAAACTATTCTCCCTTTAATAGCAACATGATGACTACTAGCTAGCCTAACAAACCTTGCCTTACCCCCTTCTATTAATCTTATTGGAGAACTATTTATTATATTATCATCTTTCTCATGATCCAATATAACTATAATTCTTATAGGGGTCAACGTAGTAATCACAGCACTATACTCCTTATATATACTAATCTTAACCCAACGAGGAAAATACTCCTTTCACATTAACACAATCAAACCATCCTTTACACGAGAAAATGCTCTCATAGCACTCCACATTATCCCCCTCTTACTTCTATCACTCAACCCAAAATTAATTTTGGGTACTATATACTGTAAATATAGTTTAACAAAAATATTAGATTGTGAATCTAATGACAGAAGCTAATATCTTCTTATTTACCGAGAAAGATTGCAAGAACTGCTAACTCATGCTACCATACCTAAAAGTATGGCTTTCTTACACTTTTAAAGGATAGTAGTTATCCGTTGGTCTTAGGAACCAAAAAATTGGTGCAACTCCAAATAAAAGTAATAAACCTATATACTTCCACCCTATTAACCTCCCTATCAATACTCATCTTGCCCGTAATTATATCCCTTTTCCCAATCTACAAAACCAACAACTACCCCTATTATGTTAAATCCATTATCTCTTATGCCTTCCTAACAAGCCTAATCCCTACATTCATTTTCATTAACATAGGACATGAAGAAGTCATTTCAAACTGACATTGAATAACAATCCAAACAATGAAATTATCCCTAAGCTTTAAACTAGATTATTTCTCCATAATTTTCATCCCAGTGGCTCTCTTCGTCACATGATCCATTATAGAATTTTCAATATGATATATGCACTCAGACCCTAACGTAAATCGATTTTTCAAATACCTACTCATGTTTCTTATCACAATAATAATTCTAGTAACAGCTAACAACCTATTCCAACTCTTCATCGGCTGAGAAGGCGTAGGAATTATATCCTTTCTACTAATCGGATGATGGTACGGTCGAGCCGACGCTAACACAGCTGCTTTACAAGCCATCCTATATAACCGTATCGGAGACATTGGCTTCATCCTATCAATAGCCTGATTCCTATTCAATACCAACTCATGAGAACTGCAACAAATCTTCATGCTTGACATACAGCACAACAACTTACCTCTCCTAGGATTACTACTTGCAGCCACAGGTAAGTCCGCTCAATTTGGTCTTCACCCATGACTCCCCTCAGCAATAGAAGGCCCTACCCCAGTATCAGCGCTACTTCACTCAAGCACTATGGTTGTTGCAGGCATTTTCCTACTGATTCGATTTTACCCCCTATTAGAAAACAATAAAACAATCCAAACATTAATTCTATGTATAGGAGCAATTACCACACTATTTACAGCAATCTGTGCCCTCACCCAAAATGACATCAAAAAAATCGTTGCTTTCTCCACCTCAAGCCAACTAGGCCTAATAATGGTTACTATCGGAATTAACCAACCACATTTAGCGTTCCTCCACATCTGTACCCACGCATTCTTTAAAGCCATACTATTTATATGTTCAGGCTCTATCATCCACAACCTGAACGATGAACAAGACATTCGAAAAATAGGGGGCTTATTCAAAGCACTACCCTTCACCACCACCTCCCTCATCACTGGCAGTCTAGCACTCACAGGAACCCCTTTCCTCACAGGATTTTACTCTAAAGACCTAATCATCGAAACCGCCAACACGTCGTATACCAACGCCTGAGCCCTATTAATTACATTAATCGCAACCTCCCTAACAGCTGTCTATAGCACACGAATTCTCTATTATTCGCTACTAGGACAGCCACGATGCTCTACACTAATCTTAATCAACGAGAACAACCCCTTACTAATTAACCCCATTAAACGCCTCCTCGTCGGAAGTATTTTCGCCGGATTCATCATCTCATATAACCTAACGCCTATAACTATCCCACAAATAACTATACCATCCTATCTAAAACTAACTGCTCTATTCATTACCCTTACAGGATTTGCCTTAGCTTACGAACTAAACCTTATCACCCAAAACCTTAAACTATCTCACCCACATAACTACCACAAATTCTCCAACATACTAGGCTACTTCCCAACCATCATCCACCGGCTATTCCCTCAATCAACCCTACTAATAAGCCAAAAGTTATCCTCCATATTATTAGATTTAACCTGAATAGAAAACGTCCTACCCAAATCAGTCTCCAAATTTCAAGCTTCCTCCTCTATTACGGTATCAAACCAAAAAGGCCTTATTAAATTGTACTTCCTATCGTTCCTAATTACCTTGACCATCAGCATTCTATTATTTAATTACCACGTGTAATTTCTATTACTACAACAATACATGTCACAAGAGATCACCCAGACACAATTACAAGTCAAAATCCGTAACTGTAAAGAGCAGCAATCCCTATAGCCTCTTCACTAAAAAACCCTGAATCACCAGTATCATAAATTACCCAATCACCCTCACCATTAAAATTTAAAACTAACTCTAACTTAATATCTTCCCCATCCAACAACAAGTAAACAACCATTGCACTCTCCCCAAACAAACCTAATAAAAACGTTAACAACACTGTATTATTAGATACTCACACTTCAGGATACTCCTCCATAGCCATAGCAGTAGTATAACCAAATACAACCAATATACCCCCTAAATAAATTAAAAACACCATTAACCCTAAAAAAGAACCACCATAATTTAGAACAATACCACACCCAATTCCACCACTAACAATCAACCCAACCCCACCATAAATCGGCGAAGGTTTTGAAGAAAAACCTACAAAACTAACTACAAAAATAGTACTTAAAATAGTAACAATATATGTCATCATAATTTCTACATGGAGTCTAACCATGACTTATGACATGAAAAATCATCGTTGTTATTCAACTACAGAAACATTTAATGACAAACCTACGAAAAACCCACCCACTAATAAAAATTGTTAACAGTTCATTCATCGACCTACCCGCCCCCTCCAATATCTCATCATGGTGAAACTTCGGCTCCCTTCTAGGTGTCTGCTTAATTATTCAAATTCTTACAGGACTCTTTCTAGCAATACACTACACATCAGACACAATGACTGCTTTCTCATCAGTCACACACATCTGCCGAGATGTAAACTACGGATGACTAATTCGATACCTTCATGCAAACGGAGCATCAATATTCTTCATTTGCCTATTCCTCCACGTCGGACGAGGTCTTTACTACGGCTCCTACATATATTTAGAGACATGAAACATCGGTGTATTATTATTATTCGCAGTAATAGCCACTGCCTTTATAGGGTACGTCCTTCCATGAGGACAAATATCATTTTGGGGTGCAACAGTCATTACTAACCTACTCTCAGCAATCCCTTATATCGGCTCAGATCTAGTCGAATGAATCTGAGGGGGCTTCTCTGTAGACAAAGCTACTCTAACCCGATTTTTCGCATTCCACTTTATTTTACCTTTCATCATTGCTGCTTTAGCAGGAGTTCATCTCCTATTCCTGCATGAAACCGGCTCAAATAATCCATCAGGATTGTCCTCAGATGCAGATAAAATCCCCTTTCACCCTTACTACACTATCAAAGACATTCTAGGAGTACTTCTTCTAATCCTAGCCCTTACATCCCTAGTACTGTTCTCCCCAGACTTGTTAGGAGACCCGGACAACTACACACCTGCAAACCCCCTCAATACACCACCCCATATTAAACCAGAATGATATTTCCTGTTCGCTTACGCCATCCTACGATCCATCCCTAACAAACTAGGAGGAGTCCTAGCACTAGTCCTATCAATTTTAATTTTAGCTGTAGTCCCTTTCCTCCACACATCCAAACAACGAAGCATAATATTCCGCCCATTTAGCCAGTGTCTCTTCTGAATCCTAGTCGCAGACCTCCTTACACTCACATGAATCGGAGGTCAACCAGTTGAACACCCATTTATCATTATTGGTCAACTAGCCTCAATCCTCTACTTCCTTCTTATTCTAGTTATTATACCTATTACAAGCCTATTTGAAAACAACCTTCTAAAATGAAGGTCTTTGTAGTATAACCATTATACTGGTCTTGTAAACCAGAGATGGAGACCTACATCTCCCAAAGACATCAAGGAAGAAGCACCAGCCCCACCATCAGCACCCAAAGCTGATATTCTATCTTAAACTATTCCTTGAAACCGCCTTATTCATAGAATCATAATAATCAAGACAAATTTCTGTATTAAAATCAAAACCCATCTTTCAATTAGTCCTACCCATCCAATTGTGGACATAATACATTTTATGTATATCGTACATTAAACTCTAATCCACATGCATATAAGCAAGTACATATTACTATAATAGGACATAATACATTTTATGTATATCGTACATTAAACTCTAATCCACATGCATATAAGCAAGTACATATTACTATAATAGGACATAATACATTTTATGTATATCGTACATTAAACTCTAATCCACATGCATATAAGCAAGTACATATTACTATAATAGGACATAATACATTTTATGTATATCGTACATTAAACTCTAATCCACATGCATATAAGCAAGTACATATTACTATAATAGGACATAATACATTTTATGTATATCGTACATTAAACTCTAATCCACATGCATATAAGCAAGTACATATTACTATAATAGGACATAATACATTTTATGTATATCGTACATTAAACTCTAATCCACATGCATATAAGCAAGTACATATTATCATAATAGGACATAATACATTCTATTATTTATCGTACATAGGACATATACTTATATAAATTCAAGTCACCACGCATATCACCTCCAATAGGTTATTTCTTACCTACCATCTCACGTGAAATCATCAACCCTTGCGAGCAGTATACCTCTTCTCGCTCCGGGCCCATTCGTCCTGGGGGTTACTATTTCTCACACTATACCTGGCATCTGGTTCTTACTTCAGGACCATCTCACCTAAAATCGCCCACTCTTTCCTCTTAAATAAGACATCTCGATGGACTAATGACTAATCAGCCCATGCTCACACATAACTGTGGTTTCTTGCATTTGGTATTTAATTTTTTTGGGGGGGGAGAGCTTGCTATGATCCAGCTAACATTTAATCTCGCCAAATCAGTTGAAGCTGGGCTTATTCTCTATGGGGGCCGAAAAAATCATGTTATCTTGACTATTTCTCTATGCGAGAAGCAAATACGTTTAATGGTCACAGGACATGAGCTGGTAAATCCAATATGAAGTGGGAAAGGAAATGAGTTCAGGTGAAAGATAGTTAATGGTTACAGGACATACTTATATTTATTCCCCCCCCGTACGCCTATACACGTACGCCTATACACGTACGCCTATACACGTACGCCTATACACGTACGCCTATACACGTACGCCTATACACGTACGCCTATACACGTACGCCTATACACGTACGCCTATACACGTACGCCTATACACGTACGCCTATACACGTACGCCTATACACGTACGCCTATACACGTACGCCTATACACGTACGCCTATACACGTACGCCTATACACGTACGCCTATACACGTACGCCTATACACGTACGCCTATACACGTACGCCTATACACGTACGCCTATACACGTACGCCTATACACGTACGCCTATACACGCACACGCACACGCACACTATATTCCAAAATTATTTAAGCAAACCCCCCTACCCCCGTTAAGCATCACCATTATTATTTTTACATCTTGCCAAACCCCTAAAACAAGAAAATAATAATAGCATTATAAACTTAACTTATTTATAATTAAACCAACTAAATAATTCCACTATAAACGCCTCTTTCTATAAAGATTGATTTCTCTCAACATGCATTTCTCTATCAACGCAACTAATTTTTAACATTACATTTAGTATTGACGACGCCTAAAATATTATCAACCTCTACAACTCTATAGAGATTACATATTCAACATAATCT